AGTATTCAATTAGTTCGGACTTGCTTAGTATTGAATTGGGACCAAGAAAAAAATGGTTCTATAGAAGAAGTTCATGCTTCTCTTGTTGAGGTAAGGGCAAATGATCTGATTCAAAATTTCATAAAAATTGAGTTAGTAAAGTCTAGTCTTTCATATGCCGAAAAAAGGTATGATACGGCGGGTTCGGGATTGATCCCCAATAATGGATTAGATTGCACCAATATCAACCCTTTTTTTTCGAAAGTGAAGATTTCAGTAGTTACTCAGCATCAAGCAACTATTGGTACATTGTTGAATCAAAATAAGGCTTTGATAATTTTGTCATCATTCAATTGTTCTCGAGTTGGTCCATGTCCATTCAATGGTTCGAAATATAACATCACGGCAAAAGAATTTAATCCCATAATTCTAATTAGGGATTTGTTGGGTCCCCTAGGTACTATTGTATCTAAAATAGTGAACTTTTATTCAGCTTACTATTTAATAACTCATAATCAGATCTTGGTAAACAAATATTGGATACTTGATAATTTGAAAGCGACTTTCCAAGTACTTGAAGTACTTAAATACTGTTTAATAGATGAAAATAGAAGGATTTATAATCCCAACCCATGCAATACCATCATTTTGAATCCATCCCATTTGAATTGGTGCTTTTTACATCACAATTATTGTGAAGAAACATCCACAATAATTAGCATTGGACAATTTATTTGTGAAAATCTATGTCTAGTTAAATATGGGACACATATAAAAAAATCTGGTCAAATTTTAATTGTTCATGGTGATTCCTTAGTTATAAGATCAGCTAAGCCGTATTTGGCTACTCCAGGAGCGACTGTTCACGGACATTACGGAGAAACCCTTTCTGAAGGAGATACATTAGTTACATTTATATATGAAAAATCCCGATCTGGTGACATAACGCAGGGACTCCCAAAAGTGGAGCAAATCTTAGAAGTGCGTTCGATTGGTTCAATATCGATGAACCTTGAAAGGAGAGTCGAAGGTTGGAACGAACGTATACCAAGAATTCTTGGAATTCCTTGGGGATTCTTAATTGGAGCTGAGCTAACTATAGCCCAAAGCCATATCTCTTTGGTTAATAAGATCCAAAAGGTTTATCGTTCTCAAGGGGTGCAGATTCATAATAGACATCTAGAGATTATTGTACGACAAGTAACATCAAAAGTGTTGGTTTCAGAAGACGGAATGTCTAATGTTTTTTCGCCTGGAGAATTAATCGGATTGCCGCGAGCAGAACGAGCAAGGCGTGCTTTAGACGAAGCGATCTGTTATCGGGCAATTTTATTAGGAATAACGAGGGCGTCTCTGAATACTCAAAGCTTCATATCTGAAGCAAGTTTTCAAGAAACTGCTAGAGTTTTAGCAAAAGCTGCTCTACGGGGACGTATTGATTGGTTGAAGGGTCTGAAAGAAAATGTAGTTCTGGGGGGAATTATCCCTATCGGTACCGGATTTAAAAAATTAGTGCACCGTTCAAGGCAAGACAAAAATATTCATTTTGAAATAAAAAAGAAAAATGTATTCAAGTTGGAAATGAGAGATATTTTGTTACACCATCGAGAATTTTTTTGTTCTTGTAGCCCAAAGAATTTCCATGAGACATTAGAAAATTCATTTACGCGATTTCATAATTCCTAAGCAGAGATTTTTTCTTTTTCCTTTCTAGTTTTGTTAAGTAAAAAAATGAAGTAAGTAATAAAAAAAAATTAATGGTTCGGACTATGTATCAATGGTCAACCTCGTTATAAGGTTCCGTAGGAACAATTAGTGATTTCTAAAAAAAAAAGAGAAAGCGCGGGAAAAATGACAAGAAGGTATTGGAACATCCATTTGGAAGAGATGATGGAGTCGGGAGTTCATTTTGATCATAGTACTAAGAAATAGAATCCTAGAATGGCCCCTTACATTTCTGCAAAGCGTAAAGGTATTTATATTACAAATCTTACTAGAACTGCTCGTTTTTTATCAGAAGCCTGTGATTTAGTTTTTGATGCAGCAAGTCGAGGAAAACCTTTTTAATGGTTGGTACCAAAAATAAAGCAGCGGATTTAGTAGTCTCAGCTGCAATAAGGGCTCGATGTCATTATGTTAATAAAAAATGGCTCGGTGATATGTTAACGAATTGGTCCACTACAGAAACAAGACTTCATAAGTTCAGAGACTTAAGAGGAGAACAAAAGATGGGGAAACTCAACCGTCTCCCTAAAAGAGATGCAGCAATGTTGAAGAGAAAATTATCGACTTTGCAAACATATCTGGGTGGGATCAAATATCTGACTGGGTTGTCCAATATTGTAATTATCGTTGATCAGCAAAAAGAATATACAGCTCTTCGAGAATGTGTCATTTTGGGAATTCTAACAATTTGTTTAATCGATACAAATTGTGACCCGTATCTTGCAGATATTTCGATTCCAATCAACGATGACGTTATAGCTTCAATCCGATTGATTCTTAACAAATTAGTATCCGCAATTTGTGAGGGTCGTTCTAGCTATATAAGAAGTCATTGATTATGATTATGTTATGATTAAGAATAATAAGATTAGTTAATTATTTTAATTTCTTAGATTGGTTACTATTCTTGTCTTGCATTTTTAAAAAGAGATAAAATGGGGTATTATGTTATGTGATTTCTTGGTATTTAAAATATATGATTAACGATGAAAGTAGATAAGTTGAAAAAGAGATGGTTGAATCAAAATAATTTTTTTTTTAGTTTGATTTCTGTCAGAGGGCAATATGAATGTTATACCATGTTCCATTAAAACACTCAAAGGATTCTACGATATATCAGGTGTAGAAGTAGGCCAACATTTATATTGGCAAATAGGAAGTTTACAAATTCATGCTCAAGTACTTATTACTTCTTGGGTAGTAATTGCTATCTTATTAGGGTCAGTTATAATAACTGTTCGGAATCCACAAACTATTCCTACCGACGGGCAGAATTTCTTTGAATATGTTCTTGAATTTATTCGAGACTTGAGTAAAACTCAGATTGGAGAAGAATATGGGCCTTGGGTTCCCTTTATTGGAACCATGTTCTTATTTATTTTTGTTTCTAATTGGTCTGGAGCTCTTTTACCTTGGAAAATCATACAGTTACCTCATGGAGAGTTGGCTGCCCCCACGAATGATATAAATACTACTGTTGCTTTAGCTTTACTCACGTCCGTGGCATATTTTTATGCGGGTCTTACCAAAAAAGGATTGGCTTATTTTGGAAAATACATTCAACCAACTCCAATCCTTTTACCAATTAACATCCTAGAAGATTTCACAAAACCTTTATCTCTGAGTTTTCGACTTTTCGGAAATATATTGGCGGATGAATTAGTAGTTGTTGTTCTTGTTTCTTTAGTACCTTCAGTAGTTCCTATCCCTGTCATGTTTCTTGGATTATTTACAAGCGGTATTCAAGCTCTCATTTTTGCAACTTTAGCCGCGGCTTATATAGGGGAATCCATGGAGGGTCATCATTGATTAGTTTTCAAAAGAGTCTTCTTTTTTTAAGCTTACCCCGACTGAGGCAATGGCAATGCATGGTTCAAGAAAATATACTTGGTTCGGTAACATATACATATATAGATAGAAATAAGAAATCCATATGTATATATGACTAGAGTTCTAAGAGGAAAGATAGACGATATTACGAAGGATGGGTTAGGGAGATCACACTAGATATATGTCTATATGTAATGTCTATAAGTCCAGCTACAGTTCCTGTATATTTTTCGACGAATTATTCTAGAATCTGATTCAATAAAAAATGCGGGTGGTTTCCGTTATGAAAGAAACAAATGTATATGTGATAGTAGATATATATTAGTTATATAGGGTTTATCCCTATCTATATATTTTTTTTTTCGAAGTTTTAGTTACTTCGATTCGATATTTTTTAGTGATCAAATAAGTAAGAATTCCTTGGTTGATTGTATCATTAACCATTTTTTTTTGGTGCGAGGAACCTATCATCATGAATCCACTGATTTCTGCCGCTTCCGTTATTGCTGCTGGATTGGCCGTAGGGCTTGCTTCTATTGGACCTGGAGTTGGTCAAGGTACTGCTGCAGGCCAAGCCGTAGAAGGTATTGCGAGACAACCAGAAGCAGAAGGAAAAATAAGAGGCACCTTATTGCTTAGTCTAGCTTTTATGGAAGCTTTAACCATTTATGGGCTCGTTGTGGCATTAGCACTTTTATTTGCAAATCCTTTTGTTTAATTTCATCCTAGAACGAAAATGTAAAAAAGTGCATTACACACTTTTTCTTATTTTATTAATTTGTTTCGGTTTGCTTCTGTGAATTATATCACTACTTTACTCCTACAATTATGTATTTGTTGGAACAATACCCCGGGAAAGACTGATTTGAGGATGACGAATTAGTGGATTTGCTCGCTTTATTCCTTCCCGTCCTTCGGTTAGTACGCTGGAATTTTTACTTTCTTTTTAGGAAGTGTTTGAACAGGGGAAATATTTTGCAATTTCTACAAGACCTAGGACCCAACTTAATAAGTATCTTATCGGAAACTAAAAACAAAGAAAAAAATTAAGAAAAAGAAATCGATCAAAAAAGGGCAAGTCAAGTGATACAAAAAGAACTCTGTTCTTTGTTAGTCCTATCTATAAGAGGAGAGCATATGAAAAATGTAACCGATTCTTTCGTTTCCTTAGGCCACTGGCCATCCGCCGGGAGTTTCGGGTTTAATACCGATATTTTAGCAACAAATCTAATAAATCTAAGTGTAGTGCTTGGTGTATTGATTTTTTTTGGAAAGGGAGTGTGTGCGAGTTGTATATTTCAAGAATAGGTTGGACCCAACCGGCTGCACTTTATTTATTTGTGTTATTTATTTATTTGTGTTATTTATATACATATTTTTTTTTAGAATAAGATAAATAGGAAAAAAGTGTACAATCTCGACGAATTCCTTCTGAATAAATTAATAAATCATATGTAAGAATCATA